ATTCATATAAATCACTTAACGGGAAATGTCCCGAATAAATCCAACGAGTGACTAATAATCCTGTTATACAGAAAAAAGTGGCTATCATGCCTTTTTCTGACGAATCATATAGTCCTACGATTTCATCAACCGATAAGCTTATCAAAAAAATTGTAATTACAATTGAAACGATCGAAAAGGATATATGAGTTAATATATGTTCTAAAGTGGAAAATATCATAAAAATAATTTAATTTAATTAAAATGAAAAAGTGGGGTAAACCAATTCTACGTAATTGAAATCAGGAATTGAATTTATTATAGGACTTATTCTATTTGTTTTAGAAGATACCATGCCGCCACTCGGACTCGAACCGAGATGCTCTAGCACTGCTTCCTAAGAGCAGCGTGTCTACCGATTTCACCATAGCGGCGTACTCGAAATAATAATAATCTATTATTATTTAATCGTCGAGATTGAAGGAGTCAATTCAATGCAATATTTTTTTTTTCATTTTCATTCAAAGTCATGCGAAAGAACTCATTTTGTTTCAATATGGATTGAAGCGTTCCCCATAAAAATCTTTATTATTATTTTATTTTTGAATTAAAATGGAAGGTGTCAGTTTTTTATTTAACAGAGACGTTTTCGTAGTTTATGCTATCCTAAAATGGAGATTTTGTAACTAAATAATTATGACTTCAATCCAAGGATAAAGATATAACTCAAAAAAAGTTCTTTTTATGGATCATGGAGCACAGTACAGTGTGACATTCCAAATTTTTTATTTAACTATTTGTAGAGCTTTGTATTAAGCCTTAGGTTGGTTTTTCGTCCTGTAGAGAATTTCATTTAGGATTTAGCAAACTAATTCGATATTGGCCTGAACTGAACATCTTGTCTAACAAAAAACTTTTTTTATTTTTGATTTCAAGTAGGGTAGTAACAATTATGATAGAAAATCAAAAAGTTTTTTCTAAAAATTCGAATTTTAAAGATATATCTTGATCAATCTTCCTTTATAAACATACTATCTGTTTTTGATCACTCAAAATTGACACATCATTCGTATATAATACCTATACCTATCTAAATGAATAGAAAAGGGACTTTTTCTCAAAGGAGTTGGGTATATTGATTCATAAAAATAATGATTCCGAAAGTTATCAAAAAAAATGGGAAATTTAATCAATTAGTTTCAACAACTTTGTGATTTTTATTAAAGATCTTAGACCTTCTTTTATTTCTTTTATATAGTATAAATAAATAATAAAAAAAAAACTTTTTTTTTTGTAATTTAATTATTTATTATGATATGACTATGACAGATAAGTGTACCGATGGGGAAAATAAGAATCCCCACCGGATAAAACATATTCAAAAAAAGTGAAACCTTGTATCTTTTTTTTTTAAAAAATAAAAAAAAAAAAAAAAAAGTACCATTTTTAGATTAAAATTATTTAATCTAGTCTTTGACTATTTAATTGTCGCACAAAAAAACCTTTTGAATTCCCGGTAGAAAGAGACTTCGCTAAGGAAAAAGCTTTCAACCCTGCCCAATATGCCTTCTTTTTCCAAATGTTTTTACGAATACGTTTTTTTGATATAGAAGTACGTTTTTTTGGAACTGCCATGAAAAATTAAAATTTGAAAAAGTTATTCATTTCTCTAGTTGAATGTGAAAGACATCTATTGGTCAATAGAACTCCATTTTTTCTTTTTTTGATCTCTGTCTATTTTCGTCGTGCTATATTTATACATGTAAAAATATACACCGAAAGGTTCAAAAAAACCAATCCTTACCTAACAAATTCGAAATTACTCAAATTACTTTAGTTTTTTATTAGTTGGTCAAGCTCAAAAGAAAAAGAAAAGAGCGAGTACACATTTTTTTGATTTTAAAATTCGAATTAAACTAGTAGTTAATCAAAGGATACATGATTTTCTAAAAGTCATCTTAGTAATTTCGTCTTTTCTTTTAAGTCTATTTCTTTTCCCTGGTATTGAAAGAAAAGTGTGGGATATTCTAGCGTTTTCTACAAAGAAAAAAAAAAGAAATGTTTTTTATTCGAATGGAAGATAATTAGTTCTACCATGAATTAGTTAATGATTATGAATAAAGGAACTAAAAAAAAGAACTAGTTCGTTTTTTTATTGGGCCAGTTTTGGTATGGACCATCCTATATTTTATATCAAAATAAAGTAATGTATTAACTACTCTATTTTGGTGTAATTATTTGCTCTATGGATATAAATTATCATATTACGTAATAATAATTGAATTTTTTTCTGCATTTTCATAAAAATCTTACTTAATACTTAATATTCAATATTTACTTAATATTCAATATTAATAAAATAAATTAGTGTGTTATTTCATTTGAAATCAAAATAGTAACTTGATCATATTCATATCATTTGACCAATTCTAACTTCTTGATTTGAATATTTGAAGTATGATTTGAATATTTGAAGTATTGGGTAAAGAAGAAAGATTCAGAATAATTAGGAATAGAAAATTCTATTTAAGTTTTCCATATCTTGATTTTTTCTTGAACCTATAAAAAGATATAAAAAAGATATAAGAGCCGGTGAATTAGAAAGAATTAATTAAGAATAAAAAGGTTTTTTTTTTTTTTATGGAATATACATATCAATATTCATGGATTATCCCCTTCATTCCACTTCCAGTTCCTATGTTAATAGGAGTGGGACTTCTACTTTTTCCAACGGCAACAAAAAATCTTCGCCGTATGTGGGCTTTTCCTAGTATCTTATTGTTAAGTATAGTTATGATACTTTCGGTCTATCTATCTATTCAGCAAATAAATAGAAGTTTTATCTATCAATATGTATGGTCTTGGACCATTAATAATGATTTTTCTTTAGAGTTCGGTCACTTAATCGATCCACTTACTTCTATTATGTTAATATTAATTACTACTGTTGGAATTTTGGTTCTTTTTTATAGTGACAATTATATGTCTCATGATCAAGGATATTTGAGATTTTTTGCTTATATGAGTTTTTTCAATACTTCTATGTTAGGATTAGTTACTAGTTCCAATTTGATACAAATTTATATTTTTTGGGAATTAGTTGGAATGTGTTCTTATCTATTAATAGGTTTTTGGTTCACACGACCTAGTGCAGCGACTGCTTGTCAAAAAGCGTTTATAACAAATCGTGTAGGCGATTTTGGTTTATTATTAGGAATTTTAGGTCTTTATTGGATAACCGGTAGTTTTGAATTTCGGGATTTGTTCCAAATATTCAATAACTTGATTTATAATAATGAGCTTCCTTTTTTATTTCTTACTTTGTGTGCCTTTCTTTTATTTGCCGGTGCAGTTGCTAAATCGGCACAATTCCCCCTTCATGTATGGTTACCTGATGCCATGGAAGGCCCTACTCCTATTTCGGCTCTTATACATGCCGCTACTATGGTAGCAGCGGGCATTTTTCTTGTAGCTCGACTTCTTCCTTTTTTTATAATCATACCTTACATAATGAATTTCATATCTTTAATAGGTATAATAACAGTATTATTAGGAGCTACTTTAGCTCTTGCTCAAAAAGATATTAAAAAAGGTTTAGCTTATTCTACAATGTCTCAACTGGGTTATATGATGTTAGCTCTAGGTATGGGGTCTTATCGAGCCGCTTTATTTCATTTAATTACTCATGCTTATTCAAAAGCATTGTTATTTTTGGGATCCGGATCAATTATTCATTCAATGGAAGCTATTGTTGGATATTCTCCAGATAAAAGTCAGAATATGATTCTTATGGGAGGTTTAAAAAAGCATGTACCAATTACAAAAACTGCTTTTTTAGTGGGTACACTTTCTCTTTGTGGTATTCCCCCCCTTGCTTGTTTTTGGTCCAAAGATGAAATTATTAATGATAGTTGGTTGTATTCACCTATATTCGCAATAATAGCTTGTTCCACAGCAGGATTAACCGCATTTTATATGTTTCGGATCTATTTACTTACCTTTGAGGGACATTTCAATGTTCATTTTCAAAATTACAGTGGTCAAAAAAGTAGTTCCTACTATTCAATATCCCTATGGGGAAAAGAAGTACCAAAAACGATTAATAAAAATTTTCGTTTATTAGCAATGAATAATAATGAAAGGGCTTCTTTTTTTTGGAATAAGACATATCAAATTGGTAGTAATGTAAAAAACAGGATACGCCCTTTTATTACTATTACTCATTTTGGCAATAAAAATACTTTCTCTTATCCTCATGAATCGGACAATACTATGCTATTTTCCATGGTTATATTAGTGCTATTTACTTTGTTTGTTGGAGTCGTAGGAATTCCCTTTTCTTTTAATCAAGAAGGAATTCATTTGGATATATTATCCAGATTGTTAAATCCGTCTATAAACCTTTTACATCAGAATTCAAATAATTCTATGGATTGGTATGAATTTGTGACAAATGCAAGTTTTTCTGTTAGTATAGCCTTTTTCGGAATATTTATAGCGTCTTTTTTATATAAGCCTATTTATTCATCTTTACAAAATTTGAACTTACTAAATTCATTTTCTAAAAGAGGTCCGAATCGAATTTTAGGGGACAAAATAACAAATGGGATATATGATTGGTCATATAATTGTGGTTACATAGATGCTTTTTATACAATATCCTTAACTCAGGGTATAAGAGGACTAGCTGAACTAACTCATTTTTTTGATAGACGAGTAATTGATGGAATTACGAATGGGTTCGGTCTTACAAGTTTCTTTTTCGGAGAAGGTATCAAATATGTAGGGGGTGGTCGCATTTCTTCTTATCTCTTATTGTATTTATTGTTTGTATTAATCTTTTTATTAATTTATTCCTTTTTGTATTTTTTAAATTTGAATTTTTTATAAATTCAACTTTTTTTTTTTCAACAAAAATAAAAAACAAATGAATTCTTATTCTATTTAATAAATATCTTTCTTATTTTTTTCAAACCATAATAAAAAAAGATCTTCTTTAAATATTTCTAACTTCGAATTCT